ATAACCAGTTCAAAAGGAATGCCTCGCCCTCATATTCGCAGCATAGAAGATGCGACATTACCTAATTGGTAACACCATATACCTGGTGTCAGGAGTAAACCCTTTAAAGATCCTTGTGACCAAAGCAGGTTCACTGAACGCCCGACTCGCTAAATGGTCGATACCGCTCTCACAGTATGACATAATATTCGTACCACAAAAGGCCGTGAAAGGACAGGCACTGGCAGATTTATTGGAAGCACATCCTCTACGGGAGAACTCAAGCAAGAAGAATTGCCTGACGAAGCAGTCTACTGCACTGAAGTCGCATCAAGACCCACATCAAAAGTCTGGGAGATGTATTTTGACGGCGCCTCAAAAACGGATGAGAAAGGACGTAAAAAATCAGGGATCGGAATCGTCTTTATTACTCCCGAAGGCAACATGATCCTGCATTCCTTCACTTTGTCGGAGTCATGTTCCAACAACGTGTCAGAATACACGGCGCTGATTATGGGAATGGAACTAGCTCGTGACATCAAAGTACATCAACTGGAAGTTCGAGGTAACTCAAAGTTGGTAATTAACCAAATGAACGGCGTCTATGAAGTTAGAAAAAAAATAAGATATCTTACCCTATCATACAGCAGCGAGCGAATTAGCACGCACCTTCGCATATTTCAACATTGAACATGTGCCAAGGGGACAGAACACAAAGGCAGACGCCCTAGCCAGTCTCGCAGCTTCTCTGTCTTTACCAGAAGGAGAATCCATGACGGTTACGATCTATAAGAAAAGAATCCTGCCACCACTCAACACCTATGAAGTAGGCTAAACTACTAACAAAGCAAGCATTGAAGGACGCTCACCGAGTCCTTCTATCAAAGGAAGCTCTCCTGGAGGGCTCTTCGTATGTCCATCCTCTACTCAGCCATTTCGGGTTAAGAAGATTTGAAAGCGCCTTTCTCTCTATAAGAAAGGAACACTGCGCGATAGCAGAAGGACAGCAAAGAAAGCTCCTACCGCGCCAGAGATTACTTGAAAGTTGTTCCTTCTTAATATGCTTTGATCTTTCTTCAATCTGAACGGTAAGGGCCCTGACAATACAATTCTATCATATGCTAACTCGTTTGGAGTGAAAGGTTGCTGACCAATTGCCAACTCGAAAAGGCTAGCTCCAGTAGCAGCAGCAGCGTCAGTTAAGGCTCGTTCCGAAAGAGATATATGTGGAGCGGTTCCAGTCCCTTTTGTTTTGGGAGGGACTTACGCCGGCTTCGGTCAGCAGAGTGACCCTCCACTCAGCCATGTAAAACACGGCCTCGTATACCCCTAATTCTGCTATTAGTGTGACTTAGGGGGCTCCTCGTGGAAAGCTTTGCGGTTAAAAATCGAATAAGTAATCCAATCTCCCTCACGCTCTTTAGTTCATCTCGGTAGAACAAGGAAAAAGCCTATGTGGTGGGTTCGACTCCCACAGGAGCGCACATTAATTACCAATCAGCTGCTTTTCATTCAAGGAAGGGCATGATTGAATGAATCAACTATTTCATTTCATAGTCAATTAATCGGCTATATGGCATCTATTTTTCAAGTGCGAGATATTGCCTGTGTCACATTGCTTTTGTCTTCTTTGAAAGATGGGAACGGAGGATCAACTCAATAATCATTGATAATGGCATTTCCGCGGCCTGTAACACATGGTTATCAAGCCGTGAAGGCCCCTTAATTTACTGATTTACAAACCTACCGTAGGCCCTATGGGGAAGTTAAATAGCAAAAGGGAATTCTTGAATTTCTAAGATCGAAGGGCCTAGAACCGGAGGAGAGAGGGCTAACAACCTGTTCAGTTGATCTCAAAGAGCCAACCGAACCGAGGTCGGTGGAAAAAGATAAGGTAAGCATCCAAACCAGCATCAGCCGAACTAACATATCTCGTTTATCCTGAAGCAGCCTTTCTCGAAGTAGCATTCCGGATGTGCTTTTTTATCCGGTTTATGAATCACTCAAACGAGCCTTTCTAGCCGCATCTGAATCGGCATCCCCATCCATATCTTTATGCGCAGGGGCATCCAAATCCGAATCTGTAGAATTAATGTTCAAATCCCCATCCGCACCCGAATTGGCTAAATCTAGTATAGTGGGTGTTGTTCCGATACGGGAATAAATCTTTTTAAAAGGCATCTCGGCGAAAGAGGACTGAGAACCATAAGGCGAGCGCCAAAACGCTAGCACAAACAGCTCCCACAGACACGCATGATAAGGAGTGTGGGGCCAACCAGGCCACCACTTTTACCAGATATGGGTCCGGACGACCAAAGAGCCCGCCACTAGAACCCAACCCTTAAGGGGCTAAGGTCCAAGGGGCGTACCGCTAAAACAGTTACCTTACCCAAGGCTCCGCTTTCACACAAGCATAACTGCTTCAATAACGAGAGAAAGCGCGCACACTCGATCATGCGACAGTCGATCTGTCCATCCGACTACATTCACTGGGGGGTGAGGTTGTCCAATTTCAATTATGTGTCGCTCGTTGACATCTAGTTTCCATTGCCCGCTTATAGGTGTGAGAGATCTTCCTTCGGTTCTAGTCAAGTATGGCAGCTTGAGGTCTCCTATTTCACTTTCACCAGCCATTGGGAACTCTAATCAACTTTCATTTAACGGCAGGCGAGAAAGGATAGCAAGAAAGGTTCTTTCATGCAATACCCAACGGGCTGTCAGTTTACCTAGTTTCAAAAGCCGAACCGCAATTGACCTCATTCATTGACCCAAAACCATTAGATAAAGTACTAATCGGGAGAGGGCAAAGGGCTAGAATTATTCTATTAATAGTAGGGCATTTTCCAAAGAGTGGGGTAGGTTTAAAACCAGAAGCAAGAGCTCGAACAGAAGCGCAGATGAAGCATCCGATTCCGCACCCGACGAAGCAGACGCTAGAGCAGCAACTCTAGGGTATCGAGCAAGCAAGCCGAAGGAAGTACGTAGAAAAATAGAAGAAGGGAGCAGCAGTGACTCGAGTCCGGAAAGAGCTACTCGCCAAAGCAGTAATGGGCCATCGGGTTATAGCTTTCGAGTTCCGTTAGCCGATTGAACAGTAAGTTTGTAGTGTATAAAGCAGCAAGAACCTCGCATTAGGGAATATGTACTCGTTATTGTCTTTGAGTCAGGATGAATTGCGCCTGAAAAAACATGAGTGAATTGAGTTCGTGAGCGACTGAGTTGTGGCAGCTAAGCCAGCTAACCCGCATGCAGTGGAGTCTATAAATAGTTGTATAAGTAGTAGTGCATGAAGACCAAAAAGATCAGTACGAAACCCTAATGGGGTCGCCCAGCATGACCAAAAACGAGGATTGAACCTAGCATTTAGAGGAAAGCTACTTCAACCCAATCACTGATAGAGGAAAGACTACTGGCCATTCTTAAACAAGTTACGTGAAGAACAGGCGAAAGAGACTCAATACAACTCTTAGGAAAGGAAGAAGTTGCGAGTAGAGAACTATCAGAGAGGTTTCCACCTTCCAAGAACAAAGGACTAAGAACAGTAACATAGAAAGAAGAACGGCAGTTGGGGGTTACCTTAGGCAAAAAGAAAGACAAATGGGGCTTACACAGAACTGAGACAAGCAGAGCACATTCTAGAAGGGCAAACGAAGGAGGAGGAAGGTCATTCATTATTGAAGGACCGAGAAGCTCCACCGAATCTAAGTTATCTGATGCCATGATCCAGTTCCAGACAAGATGCTTATTAGATCCAGAACCCTCACCCGATCATAACCACTAACCACTCAAGGGAATGGAATGGACAAAAAGGTCTTTCTTTGACCGGGAATAGAGCGACTCTTACTAGATTTAATTAGAGGAAAAGGAGAGCCTATAAGAGAAGATAGGATAGTTGCTTTAAGCATGGAAGGTACGTCCTTGGCCTAGCTCCCCATTCCTTCTCATTCCTTCTTATTCGACTTCCAGGAGGAAGAAAAACCAGGAGCTTCCTTAACGATACCGAGAAAAAGCCTAATCCTGTTGGGTTGACCCAGAAAGAGCACCCCGAAAAAAGACAACAATAAAGGAAGTTGAGCCAGGATTTGACTGGAAGCACGAAAGCTGGAAGGCCGAGGACATTCGTTACTATAAGCCGGAACCGTAACGCTACTGATCTCGGGATTAGACCCTGAGGGAAGGAGTCTCACCTCCCACAGAGAAGATTCCATTGCAAAGAGAACAGCCTCAGAGCTTCACTCCAGTCGTTCGTTTCCCAGAGACAATCAAGCACGAACTACACTTACAGACCCCTAGAACTAGGAACTGACTTTAGCAAATATCTTTCTAATCTTATTTGCAACAATAGTCTAGCAAACAATCGGAACTTTTCTCTCGTTCAGTAAAGGAATGTTTCCAAAATTCCGATAGTTCGCCGAATAGAACACACGGTGGAAGTAGAGGACTGCAGAGACCTGTTTTTTTGGTAAACAGTAGCCTCGGGGTTACCACGCTTCCATCAGCTTGCTTGCCATTATGGAGTTCGGAGGCCTAAGTACGGAATGTGGGATTGTCACTCTGGGGGGATGACGGAAGCTAAAGCGCTACAGACAGCTCCTTTATTTATAGGGCATTAGGTCGGATTGCTGCATACTTATCTTATAACTCTCTTCCCAGACTGCTTGTACGGAGTCTTTCTCGACCATATTGGACACCTGACAAATATGTATATTCAAAATGGCCCAAAGCTTTCATTTCCCGGGAATGAAGCAACATAGAAAGACCCTTATTCAAGGGTTGTTCGAAGGTAGGGGACAAGCTCAGCTCAACTCTAGAATGCTCTACAAAGAGCAATATAAGCACATTTAACGCAACGCGCTTCAAGCAGTGAGGGTCGCGGTCACAGGAAAAACCTTGCTCCTACCTATCATTATAGGTTAAGAGCCGAAGATTCCTGGTGCAACAAAGGGAGATCTTTTGTCAAGGGTCGCAGCGGGCCGGGCTATGATACCGATCAAAGACGGGTAAGGGCTGAGTTGGGTAGG